TTCTTTAATTAGAATTCGAAATTCTTTAAAGATTTCTATTTTTTTCTAAAAATAGAATCAGGAGGTCTTTATTTTCATTTTTTTTTCTTAGTGATTTAGAATAGAACAAGTAATCAAATAGAAGAGAATGTATCAGAATTTCCATCTCAAGATTTCGAAGATCTTGTGTTGTGTTGGTATATTCCTTTTATATTTTTCTATTTATTTAAATTATTATTATTTTAAATTATTATTATTATTTATTTAAATTATTATTATTATTTAATATTATTTAATATATAGTATTAGGATTCGAATCCAGGTGGAGGGGTTTTTCTTGGTTGAATACAGAAAAAGAAGACTACCTTTTTTTGTTGTGCTTCGCTAGGTCGAGGTAAGGAAGGTATACGAAGGAAAAGCCTATTTGACAATGAAAGTGACCAAAGATATTCGTTTTTCAAAAAACTTTAGCTTGTACACAAATACAGCAGGCCCTTCCTAAATCCATGTGAATTCTTCTTCGTAGTTTTTTATTTCACCAGGCCCGTGAAATGAGTTGACTTCCAAAATTCATTAAGATTGGGAATATCAAAAGAAAGGGAGTCTCACTAATTCTTTTATTGTGGATATGAATATGTAATTCGCCTCCGAAGATTAATGACGAAAGGTTGGTTTGTTTATCTGCAATTGCAAAAATTATCCATTGATATGCGTTTTTTCTTTCATCTGCTTAAACGATTGCCGTGAGTAAACTTATAGGAATAATTGGATTTCACTTAGTTACAAGCAAGAAATAATAATGAAAAATGCAAAAAAAAATTGTAGAATTTCCATTTTTCATTTTTATAGGGCTATACGGACTCGAACCGTAGACCTTCTCGGTAAAACAGATCAAACTTATTATTATTAAAATGATCTAAACTGTTTCAAAGACCCAACATGCATTTTTTTTTGCATTGGGCTCCTTCATTAACTGATATAAATATCAGTTAGTCTGCCATTTTTTTTCTTGACAGAAAAAAAGATAAGATAAGGAAATGGCTCCATGTGCTCTGATTCATTATTTGGGAGCATTACCAAAGTGTTTCAAAGGCGGGATTATCTTGACGTAGGTCTGTCTCTGGCCTAGATCAACCTAAGTTAAATGAAGTCTCTATCGTTCTGCTTAAAAATCAAATATGAAACTTCAGACACCTTAAAGTTCATATGACGAAAAGAGATTTTTTTGAGGTCCTTATACTCATTATGCCTAGCATTGAATAGACTGGGTATTCACCTTATCAAGATCTCAAATCAATGATGGGGTTTGTTTGGCACCTCCTAAATGGGCGTCCAAATTGGACCGAACTCTTTGTCAGGCTATGGTTCCCTCAAAGTTATGGAGTAAGACATCGATTTCTCAACAAGATCGATTTTGCTGATTGTATAATGAACTCCCTTGAAAAACATTGGCGCGCGTGTAAACGAGTTGCTCTACCAACTGAGCTATAGCCCTTAGTGCTTGTGATACATATTTTATCATGTAGGTAAATTCTTGTCAAGAGAAATATTCCATGATCCAACATCAAGAATCTTTGATCTCTTTGAGTGGTATTCCTTAGATTAGTATTGCTTATAAGTCATATGATATTTATAATCCATCGACAGGATGGGTTTCATTTGGTTCTCTTTGGGATGATAAATGACCTACTTAACTCAGTGGTTAGAGTACTGCTTTCATACGGCGGGAGTCATTGGTTCAAATCCAATAGTAGGTAAAACTTATTAGATACCATTGACTCGGGTATCTAATAAGGTTTACGACCCACCTTTAGTGATATTTATTTTTTGATTTTGTATCTTTTCTATTTCATTTTTTAATTGGAATTTTTGCATCAGAATTGGATTCTGTTTGATTGTATTTGATTGTATTCACCATTCACCCGACAGAATCTAAATAGGATTAGAAAGAGAACTTCTTTTGATTATTCGAACGTACCAACTAGTTAGGAAATCGGATTGCTAGCCTCCACCCGTGTTCTAGCTCGTCGGAGAGCTAGATTTGCCTCAATTTTTTGTCTCCTTCCTTCAGCCTTTTTCACATTAGCTTCCGCTATTTCAAGAGTTTGCTGAGCTTCTTGTGGATCAATGTCACTACCCCTCTCCGCATCATTTACTAAAACAGTGATCTCATTATTTCCTATTCTAGCAAAACCACCCATCAGAGCCATCGTTAACCATTGGTCGTTAAGGCGTATTCTCAAAATCCCTATATCTACAGCTGTGGCAATAGGGGCGTGGTTTGGTAATATGCCAATTTGACCGCTATTAGTAGATAAAACAATTTCTTCCACTTCTGAATCCCAAACAATTCGATTAGGGGTCAGTACACTAAGATTTAAGGTCATTTCTTCAAATTGCTCTCCATTTCTAAGTTCATAGCCTTCGCGGTAGCTTCATCGATAGTACCTACCAAATAAAAGGCCTGTTCAGGAAGACCATCTAATTCTCCGGAAAGGATCAATTGAAATCCTCGAATTGT